GACAAAACACTTTAATATAAAAATAAAAACTCATATTCTAAAGCTTTTTCGATATATGAACAATATGAACAAGATTACTATGGAAGAGTTGGTGAACATTGTTCTGACTCATAGCTCTAAGATGACTAGCATGAATGAGCCAGCTTCAACACAACCTAGACTCTTAATCATAGACAGACTTGCGACCTCAACATAAAAGGATGAGCTTGGTCTGTCTATTTGTACGCATTGGCTTAATTCACTCCTAACCTCCCTAGACACTGCAAAGAACACATAATGAAAACTGCCTGGTAAGGGCTGTACAAGGGAACGAGAAAGGGGTTTGATAAGAAAGAGTTTGGAAGTGTCCCGCTTAGTTAACAAACATCGAGTTTGGAGTCGAGGCAGCATGGATAGGAGACTATTGAAGTGAAGTTTGGAATCATTATGGTTTTCTATCTTCAGATTACCAAATTGGAGAATCACCAAGGCCTTTCAGCGATTCGACGCGCCCCCCCAAGCTAGACGCTTCACCTACCTGACCTCAGAGAGAATAGAATGAGTCGCCCTAGCCCTAGTCTTACTAAGAGTTTGAATTGCTCTGTAGGATAGTAGGGCGAATGAATCGCATTAGTGCGATTTGGCTAGCTGAATCGCCCAGCGAACAAATCGCCCCCTTGCTGTCTTAAAAAGAAAAGCGGACCCGCGCGAATCGCGTCTTCGATCTTGCATATAAATAAAAAATATATATATATATTTATCAACCAGGTCAACTGACGCCAGCATTACCACTACGGAAACGAAATTTCCTTAGTCCTTTTTCTGTGAAACAAAGCCAAGCCTTTTCCGCCTTCCATCCCGCCTTTCCCTGCTTGAGACTTTTTTTATTAGCCCAGGCATGAACCACCCTGGTTGGAGCCATGGTCTACCCAGCAGTGCTTCATATCCTCCTTGCTCTTTGTCTAAGATTGGACTAAAGGTACCAAACCTGGCATCCTTTTTTGTTGTTTTTCTTTTGGCTAAGAAGCCCGTAGGTTGTACGCCAGCCATACGTAGCTTGAACTGTGATGGCCACAATGCTTAGCTATTGCCGATCCCCAAGACGCCTTTGGTTGAATGTTCACACCTGATCCACCGTCCGCACTTCCTACATTCACTCCCGGAAATTGAAACAGGAAAACAGGAATTGTAACCTCCCGGTCTGCTGTAGTCAGGCACACCGTGAGGCTTCCACCCTCTTTGGCAGAAAGCTATGACAGAGGAACTTGATGCATTGTCTAAAAAGAAAACATGGGACTTGGTTGACCTGCCTCCAGGAAAGTCTGCAGTTGGGCGCAAGTGGGTCTATAAAATAAAGACCCGATCTGATGGATCTGTTGAGCGTTATAAGGCCCGTCTTGTGGCTAAGGGATTCACGCAGGAGTATAGTTTTTATTATGAGGAGACGTTTGCACCAGTAGCCAAGATGGCGTCTGTACGTACCTTGATCGCAGTTGCAGCGATTCGTGGTTGGCAGTTGTTTCCGCTTGATGTGAAGAATGCATTTCTTAACGGGGATTTGCATGAGGAGATATATATGCAGCCTCCACCTGGTCTATCTACTCAATCATCTATGGTTTTCCGACCCTGCATTCAAGACAGGCCTGGGATAAAAACCTTATCGATGTTGGTTGAGAAATCAACCTCGGAGTTGAAAGGGTTGGTGTGGCCAGAAGTGAGAACTCCTTGAAGCCATTTATCCATCTCTATCAGTTCACTCCTCTTCTTCCAGAGAGGCCCCCATTGAGGAATTTGTTCACGTTCACATAAGGAAGCTTAAACAAGACGAATTCTTCATTCAAATGCGGTCCGAAGAAGAAGTGATTTTCTTTCAGGAAGGCGCCCTTAACGTCATTCGATGGTGGGGTTGGTCTCGCTTCAGAAGGTATTGGGTTCGGGTGGTTGTTATTCATTCATCGAAGGGCGGGAGACAGAGGGAAAGTTGCTCTATTAACAACAATTAAAAGAATTTAGGCCATTAAGAGATAGGGCTTTGCCGCAGATGACTACTTTGACATATAGTGGGGGTATTTTTCCGTCCCTCAGTCCCAGCATTTATATGAAAGAAGAAATTCCCTCTCCCATAACAAAGTTTAGCGAATCGCTGACCGCTCAAGGCTTCTCTCTCTATTCCCAGGAGATGAAAGCTTACCTTTAGAGAAAGGGGAAGCTAAAAGCAAAACAACCTTTATTCAACTACCAGACAAGCAAGGACGGGAAGCTACTCCCCTACTAAAAAAGGGGGAAAAGAGCAACCTTACTACGAGGGAGAAGGGCAACTGCTTCTCTTACTACGCAATTAGTAGGGAACAGAGCAGGACCCTACTCTTTCCTTTAGGAACAATAGCGACTTCTTCTGGAAAGCGGGAAACCACTTACTAATATAGAGGCACACTACTCTCAGGAAAGGCCTGGTCGTTCCTATGTCCCCAGTTGCATTTGGTAGGCAATCGAGAGGCATTTCATTGAAGTTACCCAATTCCTGCTGCTTCTGCTTCCGAAAGAGCTTCTTAGTCTGCTTCTGCGTAAAAGAATTGCTGTGCCCTAGCTTGGGCAGCTCACCGCTTGCGGCATTACATGTTAAACTTCACCACCATGCTCATTGCTAGGATGGATCCTTTGAAGCACATATTCGAGAAACCATCATTGACAGGCAGAATAGCTCGGTGGCAGATGCTCTTGACTGAGTTCGACATCATCTATGTTACCCAGAAGGCAGTAAAGGGACAGGTCATTGCAGATCAGTTAGCTGATAACCCTCTACCAGACTATGAGCCGATGCAGACTGATTTTCCTGATGAGGCAGCGATGTTTGCAACAGAAGAAGAACCGGAGGAATACCCAGAATTGAGGCTATTCTTTGATGGGAGCAGCTAACGTCTTTGTAAACGGGATAGGAGCAGTGCTAGTATCCCCTCAGGGATCTCATCTCCCAATTGCAGTGAAACTGAGGTTCGCTTGCACCAAGTAACAGAGTCTGAAGCATTTATTATAGGTCTCCAAGCATCCCTGTGGGAATACGAGATATCGAAGTTTATGGTGACTCCACTCTCATTATCTGCCGAGCTGTAGGAGAGTGGAAGACCAGGGGGGAACCCCAGCGAATTCCGTACCGTGAGTATCTGGAGGAGTTGATAATCCGGTTCAGAAAGATCACTTTCAGTTATATGCCCAAGACCAAGAACCAGTTCGCAGATGCTTTAGCAACACTAGCCTCAATGGTCCGAATTTCAGAAGAAAGAGACATCCATCCGATCAAGGTGGAAGTAAGAGAGGAGCCTGCATACTGTGCTTTCGCAGAAGAGGAACTCGATGGCAAGCCCTGGTATCATGATATCAGGGTCTTTATCAAAGAGAGAAAGTACCCAGTTGGGACAACTGACAATGAAAATAAGACAATCAGGAGGTTATCAATGCAGTTCTTTCTGAGCAACGATACCCTAAGAGATCCCATGACAGCATGCTGTTAAGATGTGTCGATACGGGCGAAGCAAACCGGTTAATGGCAGAGGTGCACAGTGGTGACTGTGGCGCGCATATGAATGGCTTCATGCTTTCCAGAAAGATCCTCAGAATGGGCTACTACTGGTTCACAATGGAGCATGATTGTGCGAAGTATGTAAGGGCCTGTCAGCAGTGCCAGTTTTATGCAGATAAGAGCAAAGCACCTTCAGTTCCTCTCAACAACATGACAACTCCATGGCCATTCTCGATGTGGGGTATGGACGTCATAGGGAACATCAATCCGAAGGCTTCCAATGGTCACCGCTTTATCCTGGTTGCTATCGATTACTTCACAAAATGGGTCGAAGCAGCATCATTTTCCAGTGTCACTAAAAGCGTCGTGAACCGGTTCATCAAAAGTAACATCATTGCCAGGTATGGTCTACCGAGCAGCCTGATTACAGATAATGCCACCAATCTCAACAGTGACCTGATGATAGATCTCTGTGAGAAGTTCAAGATAGAGCACCACAATTCAGCATCTTACCACCCTCAGATGAATGGAGCGGTAGAAACAGCCAACAAGAACATCAAAAGGATAATTGAAAAGATGACAACCAAGTACCGCGATTGGCATGAGATGCTCCCCTATGCATTCTTAGCCTATCGCACGTCTATTCGAACCTCTACAGGTACTACTCCGTATCCTTTGGTATATGGGATGGAAGCAGTCCTCCCAGTTGAGGTAGAGATCCCATCACTCAGGATTCTTATGGAAGCCGAGTTGGAAGAAACAGAGTGGGTTCAAACCCGCTATGATCAGCTGAACATACATGATAGAAGAGAAAAGGTTTCGAGCTATTTGCCATGGGCAGTGCTCTCGAAGAAGAAAGGCTCGAGCCTATAACAAAACAAACCCAAGGTGTTCACAGCAGGACAAGCGTAGGAAAAGGACTGTTGATACTTGCTTGATTCTAAGCATCTGGAGGTTCTCTATTCTCTAAAGAGCTGTCAACTTATTGACTAACCAAGCAACGGATGAGCGCTATTTATCATTCTCAAGGAATTCTCCAAAGCTACTCTCCTAAACGGGAACAAGCAAGGGAGCTTATAAGGTAAGTTCTTTTTAAGTTTCCTTTTCACTAAAAAGAAATTGCCTTAACGCGATAGAGACTAACAAGGGAACTTACCAATACTAAAGGCGGATCGATCAGTACACTAACAGAATATATATATACATAATATATAGGTTCGAGTGGAATTTCTTCTGAAGGTCCGCTATATTTGTCTTTTCATAAGAAAGATTTGTCTTGTCATTCTTCTCAGAACGATGCTCGGAAGCTGCTTTGACATCCGTGCTTACTCTGATGCGGATTGGGCTGTATAAGATTAATTGACATTCATTTTCCCTAATAGAGGCGGAGTGTAACAGGGGAGGTTCGGGAGGGTACTCCCTCCTGAAAGGGGGGGTCACCCCCAAGCAGTGCTGTAGGGTAAAGGCGAGAAAGCTGGATACTTTTTTTGAGAAATTCCTAGTG